CCAGACATACCACTCGCCTTTTTTCAAAAAATATTATTCTTGAATCTTGTTCGTGAAATAAAAACAATTGTTTTATATATTCTTCGAATTTCTATGTCTAGGAAACTACGAGAGGATCGTATATTTTATTACTTTCTATTTTACATTTTTTCTTTTATTGTCTTCTTTGTTCTATTTTACTTTCTTTCAGATTAAAAAAACTCTAAAGTATACTGCAGATCGAGGTAAGAAATTCAAATATTTTTTCTATTTACTTTTTTTTATATATCTGTCAGGTTCTTTAATATTGTATGGAATTTTTTTAATAATAAGAGTAAGTGAAAGTTTCTTTCTCGCATCCATTAATTGCCTTAAAAATCTCGTATGCATAGATATGAAAAGAAAATATTTGATACGCGAAGTCATGATTTGATTGATTTTTCTATTATTTCTATAGATATATCATATCTTAAAGAAATAATAGAAATGTAAATGGATCTTTTCTGGTATTCGGAAAAAAGATATTTTAAAGTCAAATGACTTGTATGTTAGAACTTAGAATAGAATAAACCCTTCTACGTGGAGGAGAGGAATAGCAATTTATTCCTATAGAACCTCTAGGAAGAAGAAGATTTAATCAGAAATATCGACAGATTCTTGCGGAGTCCAAACCAGTATTAAAAACAAAAAAAGATCCACTGTTCGAATTTCATTTCTATCGAATTTGAATATCAGAATAGTAAATATAGTTATGATTCAATGGGTTAGGTCCACTTACTTTTTTTTAGAATTTTTCCCATTTTTTGATTGGAATAATAGAAAATAGGAATATATGAAAATAAAAGGAGATATCACATTCTAAAAAAAGAAAAATATATAATAATATATATAGAATATATATAAATAATAATATTTTATAAATAATAATATTTATATATAGAATATATATAAATAATAATATTTTATAAATAATAATATTTCACTTTCTAACTAGAATTAGTTTACTATATTCGAATTCATTAGAATGATAACAACAACGTATTAGAATTCGATTTTTTAATGCAATTCTACTATTCCTCAGTTTTTCTATTTTCTATTCCCTTTTATTTTAAAAATAGAAACTTCTTACAAATATCAAGAATATCTCTATTCTTCCTTCAAATTAGGAATACTACTGTTGGCTTTTTATGAAAAAAAGGCTCAAAAGCCCCCTATCGGATTTGAACCGATGACTTACGCCTTACCATGGCGTTACTCTACCACACTGAGTTAAAAGGGCCCCGTTTGATTCAATTCCTGAATTAAGGAACCAGACAATATGAGTTTAGTACATCTATTTGTTACTGCATATACTTATTATATAAATTATATAAATAGGATTAGAATAGATGTACATAGAAGATTAGAATATATATACATAGATCTATTTTACTTACATAGCAACTCATTAAGGAACAATAAATTGGATTTACCTAGTGAATAGAGTATAGTTAAAAAAATGATTTATTGAAATTGGATTTGATAAATATCAATGGAATGCATTTTTTCAAAACCGATTTTAATTGAAGTCATCCTCATCATAACACGAAATTCATTTCATTGATACATGTACCCACTAATTCAAATATTTCATCGAATCATTGATAAATGGATTCAATTTGTCCTGTCCCTCAGCCAAATTCTTATTGAAAAAAAAAACAACTTTCAATAACTTATTGATCCCTATCCTTTTTACCCAATTTCCAGATTGATTCTCGTTTTTTATTTGCCATCTTAGTGTGAGATAGAAATATACTTATCAAATCTTCTTAACAATGAATGAAAGTGAAAGAAATGAGGTTTTAATCCCTCGCCAGTTCCAGCAAATCAATCATTCGCTGAAAGGATTCTCTCTTTCTTTTGTTTTCTTTCACATTCCTTATTTATCTTTTTTCTATTTTTCTATATAATCTATACTATATTATATATTATGTATATATAACTATATAATCTATACAATATATATATAATATAATTATCTAATAATATATATTTCCATTTTCGATTGGTGATTGGAATGAACAATTTCGAAATCTAAAAGATGAATCAAAAATTCTAAAAGATGGAAAGAGCCTTCTGATCGAATCATATCATTCCTTTAATATTGACAATTTCAAAAAACTGTTCATACTATTAACATAGTATAATGGCGGTTGGGCAAGTATGCCCCCATCGTCTAGTGGTTTAGGACATCTCTCTTTCAAGGAGGCAACGGGGATTCGACTTCCCCTGGGGGTAGGATACTACAAAAGGAAATTGATCAGGGATTATCAATAATAAAGACTGAAATTGATTCTTCCTGGGTCGATGCCCGAGCGGTTAATGGGGACGGACTGTAAATTCGTTGGCAATATGTCTACGCTGGTTCAAATCCAGCTCGGCCCAAAAATTTGCGGATCCACCATGAAATGATATAACCCATTTGTTGTTCTCCGAAAATGACCGATGTGCTCGGATACGGAAGAATAAAAATTTCATACATCCCTAGTGCTATTTTTTTTCCGTATTACATATTTTTTACACAAATTCGTATTTTGATAAATTTCTATCAGGATCCGAAAGAGTCTTTCTTTTTTGTTTCATTGCTTCATTTTTCAATCGATTTGGCAATAACGAACGGATTACTCGTAGTCCGTGTCGATCTCTCTAAAGCGCATATCCATAGAGATATCAATATATATATAAGTTCGCCTCTTGCAGTTACAGTACAACGGTTCGAAGCTAAAATAGAAAAAGAAAGGGTTTGAATGAAATTGTAAGAATATGTATGTTGTACAATTTTTTCCCTGGGATTGTAGTTCAATTGGTCAGAGCACCGCCCTGTCAAGGCGGAAGCTGCGGGTTCGAGCCCCGTCAGTCCCGATGGATACAAATCCAATCTAAAAAAGATATCAATTCATTTCGTGTGTGAAAGGGAAAAAAAAAATAATTTCATTTCAAACAGGGATCCCCTTTTTTAGTTTAAAATAAAGATAATGGTTCCGACGAAGAAAGAAAAAAGGAAAAGGAATTTTTGATTGTATCAGTAAAGGAAATTTTTTTTTGGTATGGATAAAAGATCTTCCTATGTTATACTATTAAATTCTCGACGATGAATCGATTTGATAGATCTGATATTGTTATTCGTGATATTGATCCGATTTGATATTATCGAGATATAATTTCATTGAATTTACCGACGAAAGTTTTATCATTTCTATGGGATTAAATCCCGAAGTATTTTTTAGAAATTAAAGAGAAAGAAAACATAGAGATTATGGAAGTAAATATTCTCGCATTTATTGCTACTGCACTCTTCATTCTAGTTCCTACTGCCTTTTTACTTATAATTTACGTAAAAACGGTAAGTCAAAGTGACTAATTTTATTTAAACATGACTTCTTATTTCTTATCAATGTAATGACAATGATTGAATAAAAAAAATGAAAAAAGGATTTCAATTTCGGGTCTTAGTTTTAAATGAAATGATCAGACTACAATCAACAGAATTCTATGAAATCCAGATAGTATGGTAGAAAGAAATCAAATCTATTTCTTTCTACCATACTATCTATTATTGTATTGTTGTGTATAACGTTTTACTCTATGTTATATTTATTCTATCAAAATAGAGGTTTAATATGGACCAATCTATAAATAGTTATTTTCATATTTATATATATCTATCATAGATATAGAATTGAAATTCGATATATATAGAATGTACATAACATTGGCATTTTTTTCTTTGTTTCATCTATTTGATTTGTATTGCTCTTATTCTTCTGATTTGAATTTCATTAATCTAGTCGAGTATTAATAAAATAACAAAATTCAATAGTTCAAAATTTTAAGAACCCAGCGATAAAACAATTGATACAGTTTGATCCCTTAACTCAATTAGTAGTACCTTTAGAGTCCACTTCTTCCCCATACTACAAGGGAAAGGGAAAATGTAAAAACGACCATTAAAGCAGCCCAAGCAAGACTTACTATATCCATGCAACTTTTGTCTCCTATCTCTATCAATATGAAGGAATTATTTCATTATTATTCACTAATTTTTATCGTATTATTTTCTTTTTTTTTTCACTAAAAATTTTATAAGAATAGTGGAATCGTTGGTCCAGAATCAAAGAGAGATTCTGGGATAACACCATTGACGAAACAATGCAATAAATTCAATAAGAACATCTAAGAAGTTCTTATCTGATTTCTAGTATAATTGAAAAAATATATATATATTAAGCATAAATAAAAAATATCTAGAGATATCCTAGGAAGTATTAAGACAATGAATGTTACTAACAGGTAGGAATAAAAAGACCTATGTTTTATTTTGCTCGCCATTTCATTAAGTAAAAAGTAAAAAAATATAGAATCAAGATAGATTACTTTGCATACTCATACTCGTATTTGCATCTCTTATCTCCATTTGATCTAATCCTTACCGTCTCCCGATTCGTTATCTAAAATAATCGGAAAACAACCTCTGAAATTCTTTGACTAGAGGTTACCGAAAAGAAATAATTTCATTTTTGAATTTGATTCAAATAATATATAAATATTATATTAAATAATAATATGACTAAAAAAAAGAATATTAAAAAATATTAAATTCGAAATTTTTAAATAAATAAATATAAAAAAAGCAAACCAATTAGATATTCAATTTAATTAATCTAACTAATATTGAATAAATCGAGAAGCATTCATATACTTTACATGAGTCTGTATACCAGGTTTTTCTTCAGCCCCCTCCCCAAAAATTAAATTAGATTTCCTGTCCAACCTATCCCTATCCAATCTAATTCAAGACCCTGTTAGTAAATTGACACTCCAGTTGTAGTGGAGTGAAGACTATCATTTCAAGATTTATCGATTCCTTTTCACTACTAGAATGAATTTTTCATTGAATCCGAGACGAAAAGATTTACTGCGTTTTAGAGAACAAACCTCCCGATACTTAGAATTTTGAATCAAACAAGTCTCAAGAGTCCTTT